TTAAATTCATCAACTAAGTAATAAACTAAAAAAAAGATAAAATAAACCAAATGGTAAAAACCCCTTTCAAGTTAAAGATATCAACCGATCATATCGCATTCGAGGAAAACTACCACGAACTCATAAAATAAAAAAGGAAACTAATACCCCAAAAAAAATAGATACAGAAAAAAAACCCATTCCTCCAACAAACAAAACAGAAGAAAAAACCCTCATAACTAAAATTCTTCCATACTCAGCTAAAAATAACAAAGCAAAAGCACCAGCCCCATACTCAATATTAAACCCAGAAACTAACTCAGACTCACCCTCAGCAAAATCAAAAGGAGCCCGATTAGTTTCAGCTAAAACTGTAATCAACCACACTACAAAAACAGGAAACAACAAAAAAAACACATAAAAAAAAAGATTCTGAAATTCTCCATAATAAAAAAAACAGAACCTTCCAATAACAAAAATACAACTTAATAATACCAAAACCATACTCACTTCATAAGAAATAGTTTGTGCAACAGCACGTAAAGCACCTAACAAAGCATATTTTGAATTCGAAGATCACCCAGCAAAAAGCGTAGAATACACACTCAACCTAGACAAACACAAAAAAAAAAAAATACTAAAATAAGAAAAAACAAAAGAACTACTCCATCTAGGAATAAAAAACCAAAGAACCAAAGCCAAAAACAACCTAAAAATAGGAGAAAATAAAAAAAAAAAGAAATTTACAGAGAACAACTGAACCCGCTCTTTAGTAAACAATTTAATTGCATCCGCAAAAGGCTGAAAAACACCAACATAACCAACTTTATTAGGACCCTTTCGCAACTGAATATAACCCAAAACTTTACGCTCCAATAAAGTAAAAAAAGCTACAGCTAACAATAAAAAAAGATCATTAACCAAAATAGAAATAAAAAACCTCATTTATTAAAGAGATATCAATCTATATTTAGAGCTTAAATCTAAGGCACTATTCTGCCACTTTAATTTTATATAACGTATGAAAAACTTCATATTTTTTGCTCCTAAAGCAAATACATTTATCTGCCAACGCTACACAAAAAAGTTTTTAATCCTTTCGTACTAAAAAACTTTATAAAAAATTAAAGATAGAAACCAACCTGGCTCACACCGGTCTGAACTCAACTCACGTAAAGTTTTAAAGGTCGAACAGACCCACCATTTTAGCTACTGCACCAAAAGGAAACTATAAGTCAACATCGAGGTCGCAATCTTTTCTTTTAATAAGAACTCACAAAAAAAATTACGCTGTTATCCCTTTGGTAACTTATTCTATTAATCAAAACCTTTGGATCAGAATAAAAAAAGGAAGATCATTCTTCCTTGGTCGCCCCAACCAAATTAAGCACATCTAAAAAAGAAATTATTTAATAAAGCTCAAAAGGGTCTTCTTGTCCCATAAAAAAATTCTAGCTTCTTCACCAAAAAAGCAAGTTCTCTCTTTCCTTTTAATAAAGCAAAGACTTTGTAATTCCATTCATACTAGCCCTCAATTATAGAGCAAATGATTATGCTACCTTTGCACGGTCAAATTACCGCGGCTGTTTAAAATCACCGAGCAGAAAACATTTTTTATTAAAACACCAAAAAACTATGTTTTTGAAAACAGTCAAACCTTTTATTGCCGAATTCATAAAAAGGAAAAAAACACAAATACTAATTTAAACATTCTTTCTTTTAAAAAAAAGTTCTATAAACAACTTCCCAAAACAGAAAAAAAAGAAACCAATTATAAGTTATTACACATTCATTAATTAAAAAGACTTCTAATCCTAAATATAAAATAAATACAAACATTTCTTCAAAAGAAAAAAGATTACCCTCTTTCTAAATCTCTAAAAAGATTTAAGAAGCAACTAGCTATCAAAAAAACCGAAACATCTCATTTCAACCTAAAAGTATAAGAAAGTTAATAAAACAACTACTCTGAAGTTCTTTTTAACATCATTTAAGTTTCTTTTTTTTTCTAGAAACTAAAATAAACACTTTTCTTAGTCCAACCATGATACAAAAGGTATTACAACAGTTTCACCTCATCTTTTTACAAACTACTCACCCCCTTCCGGTAATAACTAAACAAAAATTTAAAACTATTAAAAAAAAATATTTCTAAAAATCAAAATAAATATTTCAACAAAATTTATCAAGAAAGGGAAATATCTTCCCATTTTTTCAACGTAAACGAAACACATCACTTAATGCTTTTTCTTGAAACTAGCAACAACTTCCGTTACCACTACTATGTTACGACTTATCTTTCTTCTCAGAAAGAGCGACGGGCGATTTGTGCACACTTCAAACCTTATTCAAGAAAGTTCTCTAAAAATCTTTACTATTAAGTCCAATTTCAAAAATAAAATTTCATTATTTATCCAAAAAAATAAAAAATGTAGCTCACCTCACCTTCTCCATTAGCTGCACTTTGACTTGATGTAAAAGCAAAAACTAAACAAGCCAACTACTATTTTCTRAAAAGTAAGCTGACAACAGAAGTATACAAACAAATAAGAAAAGTTAGATAAAACGAGGATTATCGATAACAGGGCAAGCTCCCCTAAAAGGATATAAAGAACCGCCAAGCTTTTTAGGTTTCTAAAAATAATAATACCTAGGACTCAATATTTCAAATTCCAAAATAATGGGGTATCTAATCCCAGTTTTCATATAGAACTTTTAAGCAATACTCCAAAACCCAGAAAACAAAAAAACAAAATTTCCATTTTACCAGAAAACAACAATTTTTATCCAACTCAGATTCAACAACTTAATTTTGTCCAAAAAGTTTAACTAGAAAAAAACGTATAACCGCAGCAGCTGGCACGTAATTAGCCTTTCCTAAAATTTATTACTAAATCCAAAGTTATTTGAAAAACAATATTTTTTACTGAAGCTACAACACTATTTCATTAAGAAAAAACAAAAACATTAGAAAACTGAAACTCTCATGTAAAATATAAATATAGCCAAACTATTTCCAAAGCCAAAAACAACAAAAGAGAATAAACCTCATTTTTGGGGTATGAACCCAACAGCTTAACTTTAGCTTATTTTATCAAGCTCCAATATAAATATTCCTTTTAATCTGCAATTAAACATTGTAAATCAACTATAAAGCCACAAAGAATGTTCATCAGGATACAAAACCAAAAGCAAAGAAAAGATATAACCCTGAACTAAACAAATACCAAACTCAAAAATAAAATAAAATGTTTCAATAAAATAAAGAAAAAAACCAGAACAAAAACCAGAAGAAAAAATAGAACCAACTAAATAAGTCCCAATTAAACCAATAACAATATGACCAGCACCCATATTTGCAGCCAATCGAACTGAAAGGGTAATAGGACGAACACAAACACTAACAGTTTCTACAAGAACTAAAAATGGATTAAGAACAGAAGGAGCACCAGAAGGTAAAAAATGAGAAAAAAAACCAATAGGGCTCCAAAACAACCTAGAAAGTAAAAAACTCATCCACAAAGGAACAGCTACAGAAAAAGTAATAACCAAATGACTAGTCCTTCTAAAAACATAAGGAACTAAACCCAAAAAATTACAAAAAACCAAAAAAAAAAAAAAAAGAACAATAAAAAAAGAAAATCCACGAATCCCTCCACCCAAACTTCGACTAACCTGCCCTCACAAATATTCAACAAAAATAGAAAAAAAATTATTCAAACGAGTTCTACCAACCCAAAAAACACTAACCAAACAAAAGAAAAAAAAAACACAAAAAAACCAAACAAAAAAACTACCTACAATATTCCCATTTTGCTCATCAAAAGAAGAAAAAATATCACTAAGCATAAATCCAATTATATTACAAAAAACAGTCCCTATCATTTCCAAAACAAAAAATCAACAATAAAACTATCAACCCCAAATTTACCAAAAAAATAAGGCTTTTTAACAAATCACCAAATCCCAATAATAAATATAAAAAAAAACAAGAAAAAAAAAAAGGAATAAAAACTCAACTCAGAGGAGAAATTTGTGGCACCAAAAAGTACTAAAAAATAGCATCATAAGAACGACAAACTTACATTTTCATTAAACTAACTTTCTCAACACCTAAGAACCAACTCTCTTCACTCAAGAAATARAATCAGAAACCCTTACAGATTCAATAACAATAGGCATAAAAGAATGATTAGCACCACAAATCTCAGAACATTGTCCATAAAAAATTCCACTACGAGAACAAAAAAAACTAAGCTGATTTAATCGACCAGGAACAGCATCAGCTTTCACCCCTAAAGAAGGAACAGTCCGAGAATGAAGAACATCCGCAGCAGTCACTAACACACGAACATCAACAGAAAAAGGAACTACCGTACGATGATCAACCTCCAACAACCGATAATCCCCAGAAACAAGATCATCCGAAGACAACATGTAAGAATCATACTCAACATCAATAAAATCAGAATACTCATAAGACCAATATCACTGATGTCCAACAACCTTAAGAGTAAGAACACTATCATTAATCTCATCAAGCAAATACAACAAACGCAAAGAAGGAAGAGCAAGAAAAACCAAAACAACACCAGGCAAAACAGTCCAAACAGCCTCAACCTCCTGATACTCTAACAAATAACGACCACTAAAATTCCCAGTAACTAAAGAAAAAGACATGAACCCAACCAACCTAATAATCAAAACAAGAACTATTATAGCATGATCATGAAAAAAAATTAACTGCTCCATCAAAGGAGAAGAAGCATCCTGCAAACCTCAACTCGACCAAAATGTCATAAAACAAAAAAAAAAAAAAATCTAAAAAAAAAACAGCAAAACCAAAAAACACAACAAATAAACAAAACAAAACAAAAAAGAAAAATTTTCCTTCCCTACCCTCAACAAAAGAAGAAAGAAAAAAAAAACAAGAAAAAAAAAGCCCAAGATAAAAATACAAACTAAACAAAGAACCCAAAATAAGCACAAACAAAAAAAAAAAATTTAACAAAGAAATCCCAAAGGCCAAAAACCCAAGCAACTTAGAAAAAAAACCCAAAAAAGGAGGAACACCAGAAACAGTCAACACACAAACAAAAAAGGAAAAACAAACCAACAAAGAAGAAATAAAAAACTGAGACAAACGAATATAGTCAAAAAACCAAACAAAAAAAATCAAAGAAAAAGACCTAACCAAGTAAATAAAAAAATAAACAAAACCAAAAAACCAGGAAACACAAAACAAACTAAAAAACCAACCAGCATGTCCAATAGAAGAAAAAGCCAAAACAGAACGAATACTAGTCTGCCCAATACCACTAATACCACTAACAAAAGAAGAAAAAACAGAAAAAATGAGAAAAACAAAACCACCTCTACATAAACAAGAAAAAATAGCCACAGGAGCAACCTTTTGCCAAGTAGAAAGCAACAAAACACCAAATCAACTGAATCCACTCATAACTCCAGGAACCCACCAATGAAAAGGAAACACTCCAACCTTCAAAAAAAGACTAAAACAAAGAAATAAAAAAAGAAAACCAAATGAACCAAAAAAAAAAGAGTCCTCAAAAAGACCACCAAGCAACACACCAACCCTTCCAAAAGACTGAACTAGAAAATACTTAACCACTCTTTCAACACCCATAAACCTAGAAAAATGCATCATAACAGGCAAAAAACAAAGCAATTTCAACTCAAGCCCTCCTCAAATACCAAATCAAGAAGAACTAGAAATTCTCAACAAAGAACCTAAAAAAACTAAAAACCCTATCAAAAAATAAAAAGGAAAAAACACAAAAGTAAGAATGACACTACTCACTCAAATCACAGTTAGCAGCCATAATTTCTAAAATGTTACTCTTACTAGCCCATTTATCACCCTTTACTTTATTATTTCATCCTTTTATTCATTCACCTCTTTTTCTACCCCCCCCCCCTCTCTGTTCTTAAACAAGCAAAAAAAAAATAAAACTCATTACCACAAACTTTTTTTTAAAAAATCAAGACTTGATAAATTTAATACCATTTAAAGCTTTGAAAACTTTCAGTTTCTCTTAACTTAAAGTCTTCTTAACAAAAAACACATAAAAAAAAAAAACTAAATTATCACTACAGACCCCGTTTCATTTTCATTATGAAAATCTGCTGGAAGACGATTATCTCACTCTAAAACAGTACCTAAATGAGAAGAAGAAATTACTCCACGCTGAGAAATAAACCTCTCCCAAACAATAAACATAAAATACAAAACAGCAACAAAAGAAATTAAAGAACCTGCAGAAGAAACAACATTTCATTTTATAAAAACATCAGGATAGTCAGAATAACGACGAGGCATCCCTCCTAACCCTAAAAAATGCTGAGGAAAAAAAGTCAAATTAACACCTAAAAACATAAGAAAAAAATGAGATTTAGTTCAACGACTATTTAAAGTTAACCCAGTAATCAAAGGAAACCAATAATTAAAACCACCAAAAAGAGCAAAAACAGCTCCTATAGATAAAACATAATGAAAATGGGCTACCACATAATAAGTATCATGAAGAACTACATCAATTCTAGAATTAGCTAACATAATTCCAGTTAACCCACCAACTGTAAATAAAAAAATAAACCCAAGAGCCCACAACATTGGAGTCTCATATTTTACAAAAGAACCATGAATTGTCGCAAGCCAACTAAAAACCTTGATACCAGTAGGAACAGCAATAATTATAGTAGCAGCAGTAAAATAGGCCCGAGTATCTACATCTATCCCAACAACAAACATATGATGTGCTCAAACAACGAACCCTAACAAACCAATAGCTAACATAGCATAAATTATTCCTAAATGCCCAAAAGCTTCTTTTTTCACAGAATAATGGTTAACAATATGAGAAATCATTCCAAAACCAGGTAAAATCAAAATATAAACCTCCGGATGCCCAAAAAATCAAAACAAATGCTGATATAAAATAGGGTCACCACCCCCAGCAGGATCAAAAAAAGAAGTATTAAAATTCCGATCAGTTAACAATATAGTAATTGCACCTGCCAAAACAGGAAGAGACAACAACAACAAAATAGCAGTAATTTTTACGGGTCAAACAAATAAAGACAAACGTTCAAACTGCATTCCATACCAACGCATATTAATAATAGTAGTAATAAAATTAATAGCACCCAAAATAGAAGAAACACCCGCCAAATGCAAAGAAAAAATAGCTAAATCCACAGAGCTACCAGCATGAGCAATATTTCTAGATAGAGGCGGATAAACAGTCCATCCAGTACCAGCACCACTTTCAACAGCTCCAGAAGACAGAAGAAGAGTTAAAGCAGGAGGAAGAAGCCAAAATCTCATATTATTTATACGAGGAAAAGCCATATCTGGAGCCCCTAACATTAAAGGAACCAACCAATTTCCAAATCCACCAATCATAACAGGCATAACTAAAAAAAAAATCATCACAAAAGCATGCGCTGTAACAATAACATTGTACAACTGATCATCACCTAACAACGCACCAGGCTGCCCCAACTCTGCACGAATCAACAAACTTAAAGCAGTACCTACTAACCCAGATCACACACCAAATAAAAAATACAAAGAACCAATATCTTTATGATTTGTAGAAAAAAATCATCGCATAATTAATACACCCAATTAAGAGATCCTTCTTTTCACTCATGGAGTAACCCAACCAATAATACCAAAACAAAAAGACTTCCTAAAATAATAACACTTTCTCACAGAGAACTAGAAACCACTAAGGGAATAGGCATTAACAAAACAATTTCAACATCAAAAATCAAAAACAAAACTGCCAACAAAAAAAAACGCATAGAAAAAGGCAAACGAGCAGATAACCTAGGATCAAACCCACATTCAAAAGGAGAGTTCTTCTCAACATCCGAAAAAGAACGCTTTCCCAAAAAAAATCTCAAACCCCAAAACAAAAACCTAAGAAAAAAAGAAACAACAACACAAATGAAATAAACCACCACTAATGTTGAAGCCAAGCTTATATTTTACAACATCAATGTAATCCGTTTCATCCGGCACAACATCCTCAACAAAACTAGATGAGTGAAAATTCACAACGCACCAAGCAACAATCGGCTGCCTCTATCCGGCCCCCACCTACAATGAGAAAAGAAAACCTTTAAAAAACGGGCCGAAACCGAACGCAAAACTTCGCTCTCTCACACAACTATTACAAAGGATAATATTAAATCAACTCTTAGAAACTCAAACTTTCTCGTGCACCATACACTACTTTGCAACTAGCTTACACCCTGGAGCACATTACCACCTTAACAACTTCAACGTCACGCTCTATCTTAAGCTACCAAAGTTGGTTTTAGACAAACAATCTCATTCTTTGCCCGCAAAGCAACCCTTTTTCTTAAAGTATAAAACCACCACTCATCTTAGGAAATAATTCTTCCCCTGGAGTAAAAATCCAACGCTAAACATCAGCTTCTAAGATTTAAGAACCCCATCAATAAATACACAAATATAAAAACAACCAAACAACATCTACAAAGTGCCAATACCAAGCAGCAGCCTCAAAACCAAAATGGTGACCATCAGAAAAATGAAAAAACACAACACGAAGTAAACAAACAAAAAGAAAAGTTCTGCCAATTAAAACATGAAGACCATGAAACCCAGTAGCTACAAAAAAAACAGACCCAAAAACACTATCACTAAGATAAAATGAAGCTTCATAATACTCGCCAGCTTGTAAAAAAATAAAATATCTACCCAAAAGAACAGTAACAACTAAACCATTAATTCCACCCATACGGTCCTTCTCCATTAAGGAATGATGAGCCCATGTAACCCTCACCCCAGAAGCTAAAAGAACAGCAGTATTTAACAAAGGAACAGAAAAAGGATTTAAAAAATCAACTCCAACCGGAGGTCAGCAAGAACCTAACTCAAAAGTAGGAGCCAAACTCCTATGAAAATAAGCCCAAAAAAAAGCAAAAAAAAATAAAACCTCAGAAGTAATAAACAGTAACATACCTCAACGAAGACCAATAGAAACTTGCCCAGTATGAAAACCCTGATAAGTACCTTCACGAACCACATCACGCCACCACTGAACTATAGTTAATAAAATCAAAACAACACCAAAAAAACAACATAAAATTCCATACCTATGAAATCAAGAAGCAAAACCAACAGTAAGAAAAAAAGCACCCAAAGAACCAACTAAAGGCCAAGGACTAAATTCTACTAAATGAAAAGGATTACGAACCATCTACTTTTTTTACATTAAAATAAACCTCTTACTTGGAAGGCAAACATACTGACTTATACTAAAAAAGCATTACTTTGTGAAAATCACACCCTCAGGACGAAAACCTAAAGTTTTTTTTAAACTAAAAGTACAAAAAAATAAAAAAACACAACAACAAACAATAAAAAAGAAGCAGAAATCACAATTCTTTTAAAAGAAACAAGATTTAAAAAAGAAGAACTAAAAGAACCCCCTATAAGCACACACTGACCACCAAACAATTCAAAATACCCACGATCTAGAACATACAAATTATAAAAGAAAAAACAAAACGGATAATTCAGCAAACCCTGCGTAGTAACCAACTGGAGAAACCATATAGTACCCCCAAAACTTCTAATAAACTTTACAAAACTAAAGGAATATCTTTCAGAATAAGAAAAGAAAAAAAAATACAACCAACAAAAAAACCAAAAAAAAGAACAAAAAAATAAAGTTTTTATCAGAAACACTAGGAAAAAAAAAAAAAACATTTCGACTCAAAAAACAAACGAGTAAAAAAAAAAACCACCAAACAAAGCTCCCAAACCCAAAACAAAAAGAGGAAATAAAAAGTTTCAATCTTCCTCACCTTTATTAAAAAGAGAAACTATTTTCATCGCTCCAAAAGAAGAAAAGAGAATTAAACGAACACTATAACCCACAGTCAAAGAAGTAGCAAAAAATACAATAAAAAATAAAAAAAAATTATAACCACCAAACAAAAACATTTCCAAAATCACATCCTTAGAATAAAACCCACCAAAAAAAGGAAAACCACATAAAGCCAAATTAGCTAAATTTATAAAAACTATAACACAAGGCATTAAACTTCAGCAAGAACCTAAATGACGCAAATCTTGCACATGAGAAAACGAATGAATTAAACAACCAGCACACAAAAAAAGCAAAGCCTTGAACAAAGCGTGCGTATACAAATGAAATAAACCCAAAAAACCAAAGCCAAAAGAAACAGCAAACAACATCACACTTAACTGACTCAAAGTAGATAAAGCAATAATTTTCTTTAAATCAGTTTCAAATATAGCTCTAAACCCAGAAAGAACCATAGTAAGTAAAGAAATCAATTGCAAAAACAAAACAACATAAAAACTGAAACTAATAAAGTCCCAAAACCGAATAATCAAATAAACACCAGCAGTAACCAAAGTAGAAGAATGAACTAAAGCAGAAACAGGAGTAGGAGCAGCTATTGCAGCAGGCAATCAACTACAAAACGGAAATTGAGCACTCTTTGTTATCCCAGCTAACACCAAACAAAGACAAACAAAAAACCTACAATAAAACTCATCCAAAAATAAACAGTTTCACGAACCAAATGAAACCAACCAACCAATCCTTAAAAGAATTATAACATCACCAACACGATTCATTAAAACAGTAACAACACCAGAAACCAAAGATTTAAAATTCTGATAATAAATAACAAGACAAAATGAAATTAAACCAAGACCATCCCAACCAATTAACAAAGCAATTAAATTAGGAATAAAGATAAGAAAAACTATAGATATCACAAATAAAACAACCAACCAAGTAAAACGAAACACATAAAAATCCCCTTCCATATAATAATAAGAAAACCAAATAACTCTAAAAGAAATTAAAAAAACAACCATAGAAAAAGAAACAGAAATTCAATCAACTAAAACAGAAAAATTAACCTCAAACCCACAAAAAACAAAAAACTGCCAATCAACCAACATAGACCTAAAATCAAACAAAATAAAACAGAGCAAAGAAAAAGACCATAAACAAAAAAAAAACAGAAAAAAACTAGTAAAAATAGAAATTCTCAAACCTTTCCAAAAAAACACTACAATAAACAAAACTTGCATCTCAGACACCACAAATCTACATTTTTAGTTTTAAACTATTATTGCTAAACAAAAAAAAGCTCACAAAACAAAAAAGAAAAAAATAAAGGAACAAAATGTAAAAAATAAGTTAAAAAAGAACTAACACTCAAAACACCAAAATACCCACTACCCTCTAACAAATTACCATGACTAAAAGAAAGAAACAAATACAAACTATAAGCGCCAACAAGAAACCTTATTAGCCCCAGAAAAAAGAAAAAATAAAAACCATAACCCAAAACCCCCATAAAAATAAAAAGCTCAGAACACAAATTCAACCTTGGAGGAGCAGCCATATTTCCACTACAAAAAACAAACCACCAAAAAACCAAAGAAGGATAAACGGTCATTATTCCCTTTACAAAAAAAATACTTCGAGAACCCATCAAATCATACCCCAAACTAGCTAAAACAAAAAGACAAGAAGAACACAATCCATGACCAACCATCATTATAAGAGCCCCACTAATTCCCACGAAAGAACCAACATAATAACCAGCAAACAAAACAGCCATATGTCCAACCGAAGAATACGCAACCAACCCTTTCAAATCAACTTGACGTAAACAAACTATCCTAGTTACAACACCACCCCACAATACAAAAGAAAAAACTAAATCACCAAAACAAGGAAACAAATACTGAAAAAAGAAAAACACACGAAATAACCCATAACCACCCAACTTCAACAAAACACCAGCAAGAATTATAGAACCAGAAACAGGAGCTTCAACATGCGCTTTTGGTAACCACAAATGAACTCCATACACAGGAAGCTTAACTAAAAAAGCAAAAAACTCCAACAAAAAAAATACCAAAAAAAAAAAACTATCCGACAAAAAAGAAACTTCCCAAAAAAAAAGAACAAAAAACGAACCAAAAAAAGAAGAAAAATAAAAAAGAAGAGACAGAAAAGGCAAAGAAGCAAAAACAGTATATATCATTATATAAAAGCCAGCTTGCAAACGCTCAGGCTGATAACCTCAACCAACAATAATTATCAAGGTAGGAATAAGACTCACCTCAAAAAACAAGAAAAAAAAAAAAAAATTAGAAACCCTAAAACTAAAAATCAAAACGAGACACAAAAACAAAACAAAAAACCTAAAATATTCAGAAAAAAAATTTGTAATGTAAATACGCAACCTAGCCAAATATATTAAATAAGTAATAAGAAAACTTAAAGAAACCAACAAAACACTAGAAACATCCAAAAAAAAAAATCCATAAAAAGAGGATCAACCATAATCATAATAATGCAAAAAAAAACAAAAAAAAAAAATACAAGAAACAATTCCCCCCCAACGAAAACCTAAAAAAGAAGCATAAAAGAAACTAACAAAAAAAGAAATAATAAACCCTAACATTCATATATTCTCACAACACAAAAAAAATCCCTCCCATGAGAACGAACCAACCTAACTAATAAACCAAGACCAAGCGCAGCTTCACAAGCACCAAAAGAAAGCAAAAAAAAAACTAAAAACCCCTCTTCAAAACAAAAATACACACCCAGAGAACAAAGAAAAAGACCCAAAACCATAAACTCAAGACAAAGTAATCTCATTAAATAATGAAAACGCTGAACAACAAAAACAAACATTCTAATAACAACTGTTAAAACGCCAAAAGAAAAAACTCCGAAAAAAAAACCAAAATTCATAAGAACTAAAAGCTAAAAAGAAGCAATGGTCTTGTAAACCAAAGAATGGAAACTTAACCCTTAGTTCAAAACTACTAAGCAACTCAATGCTCTAAATTCTGCTTTCAAAACAAAACCTCAAAAGAAAATAGTCTTATCTAATTAACTACAGAATCTCAAAAAAACCGAAATAAAGGAACAACTAAAAAATAAGAAAAGTACAAAACAGAAAAAATCTGCCCGTAAAACACATAAGGAGCTTCAACAGGACAACTACCAATCCAAGTCAAAAGAAAAAAAACTCTAACAAAAGATCAAAAAAAAAACTGACCAACAGGATAAAAAACTTCACCACGAAAAGAAGAAGAAAACAAAAAAGGAACTAAAAAAAGAACCAAAATAGACATCAACAGAGCCACAACACCCCCTAGCTTGTTAGGAATAGCCCGAAGAATAGCATATGCAAACAAAAAATACCATTCCGGCTGAATATGAACAGGAGTAACCAATGGATTAGCAGGAATAAAATTCTCCGGATCCCCTAAAACAGAAGGAAAAACTAAAACGAAAAACCCCAAGAAAAAAATAACCAAAAAAATACCAAAAAGATCCTTATAAGAATAATAAGGATGAAAAGAAACCCTATCCCCAAAAGAGTTTACACCAAGAGGATTATTAGCACCAACCTCATGAAGAAACACCAAATGAACCACACTAAGTCCCAAAATTAAAAACGGAACCAAAAAATGAAAGGCAAAAAACCGAACAAGAGTAGCATTATCAACAGCAAAACCACCCCAAACTCACTCAACAAGTAATCCACCAACATATGGAACAGCAGAAAGAAAATTAGTAATCACRGTAGCACCCCAAAAAGATATCTGACCCCAAGGAAGAACATAGCCTAAAAAAGCAGTAGCCATTACTAAAACAAGAAGAACCACTCCAACATTTCAACCATGAACTGACTTATAAGACCCATAATACAAACCACGACCAATATGTAAATAAAGAAAAATAAAAAAAAAAGAAGCACCATTAGCATGAACAAAACGCAGCAGTCACCCATAATTTACATCACGAACCAAATGAGAAACGGAAAAAAAAGCCAAATCGACATGGGCCACATAATGCATAGCCAAAAACAAGCCAGTCAACACTTGAACAACTAAACACAACCCTAATAAAGAACCAAAGTTCCACCAAGAAGAAAGATTCAAAGGAGTAGGATAATCAACAAGAGCATTATTCCCCAAACTCAAAATAGGATGCCTCTTACGAACAGGACTAAACATAATATAAAAAAAAAGGACGCAAAGACCCAACTTGGAAAAAACAAATCTTAGCAACACTAACCAGACCAACAAAAAGAATCACAGACAAAGAAAGATAAACAACCAAATTCTCATACCTAAAGAAAGAAAAAGAAAAACTACAAACTGAAAAAGAAACTTCTCCATACGGAGATAAAAAAAAAAAAACAAAAAAAAAAAAAAAAATGGATATAACTTCACTGAAAAAACAAAATTAGGAATCAAAACCAAAACATATCCAAAAAGAACCAACATTCCACCAATATAGATTAAAAACAAAGATAGCGAAAACCAAGAAGAAAAAAAAGAAAAAACTATAACTCTAGAAAAAAAACAATAAACTAACAAAAAAAACCCTATTCTTAAAGGTTGCTGAGCAACCAAAACCAAACTCAATACCAAAAAAAGTATAACTTCTACAAAAATTAATATCATAACAAAAAGTAGTTTAACAAAAACTTTGGCTTTGGGAGCTAACATTCAAATAAAATTTGCTTTTTGAATCAAAAGAGGAAAAATCCGTAAAAAGAGCTACAATCCTTCGCTTATCTCTCAGCCATCTTTCG